GCAATGATAAATAGATACGAATAGAGCAAGAAAAGAAGGAAATAAAAAAACATAGTATAGAAAAGATATCCAAAATTATATAGAAATCACTATCCTACCCTTAGTTTTTATTTCCTTAATTTAATTGAATTTTGCTTGATTAGGGTAAAGTTCCTTAAAAACCTCTGCCTTTTTTAAAATATCTTGAACAGTTCCTGTAGGCTGAGCGCCTTTTTCAAGGAAATAGAGAATAGCGGGAACGTTTAAATAAGTTTGATTCTTGATCGGATCATAAAAACCCACTTTCCGAAGATCTCTTCCTTCTCTTCGGGATCGAACATCAATCGCAACGATTCGATAGACGGCTCATCGGGATAGATGTAGATGAAAAAGACCCCCCCCTAGAACCGTATAGGAAGTTTTCTCTTCGTACGGCTCGAGAAAAAATGATTCGAAGTTTTGTCTATGGATAAAATTATAATAAATAGGAAAGGAATCCGTAAAATAAATTAGCCTATAAATTAACTGATATTTATTTAGCACCCTTCCTGAAAAATAAAAAATCATTTGTACTCATAACTCAAGTTGAATAATTCTCAAATATCTTAAAGATTTTTCTTTAAGATATTTTTTTATTGAGTGGTCTTTAACCCCCCTTTTGTCTCGTTTAAAATCTATTTGGATTCTTTATTCGGATCCGTGAGACAATTGAAGTGGTGTTTCCTTGTTCTGGGATCCTTTATCTTTGTTTTAAATCCTTGGGTTTAGACATTACTTCGGTGCTTCTTAATCCTTTCAAAATGGTAGCAACATACCCCTTTTGTGATTTCTTTCTATCAAAGAATCATACCGACGGTTGATTCGCGCGCGATACACTGTGGATCGAAAAAGTTTTAGCCGTTCCAACAAATTTTTTTGAATTGAAAATTTGCTCGAATCGGATCCTTTCAATTTCTATATCGAAGATATACTTACGAAGTTGTTCCAATTTATTGATTGGCATTAACCCTAGATCGTTGCCCCTGAGAAATTAATCAATACTTTCTACTCGAGCTCCATCATGAACTATTTACATTACAACCCAATAAAAAAAGAAGGGTTCTAGTAGAATAGAACAAACGACGTCGAGCCAAGAGCACCTTCATTCCTATATAAAATGGTGGATGTAAGAATAAGAATCCACACCGGATCGTGTCCTTCAAGTCGCACGTTGCTTTCTACCACATCGTTTTAAACGAAGTTTTACCATAACATTCCTCTAATTTGGAACCAGTATGGAATTGATTCAATTATGGAATCATGAATAGTCATTGGTTCAGTCGGTACAGAGACATAGTAATTTATATTTTTTCTTATCTACATAGATAAGAAATATTTTTCTGAAAAAATCTTAGCAAGACCCCGGCTTTTTTGTATGAATGGAACATTTTTCTATAAATATCTATCTAAAAAAAAATATCTAATAGAAATATGCAGAAATATAAATATAGAAATACCATAACTAACAGAAATAACACGAATAAAGAAATTCTATTTGACTCTGCCTCTTCAAGTGACTCAATAAGATAGACTGACCCATTTCCAACTTCCCAAAGATTCAACCCATAAGGAATCATTACAAATCTTGATAATTGAAAAAGTTTCCTACTTATACATCATTATTTGAGTCAAGTTTTACAGTAAAGACTATATTTGATTATCATAAGAAAGATAAATCTCTGTTTCTTTTCGAATCGAATTGTCAATGATTTAAAGCAAATAAGCTAAATAGATCGAACAATAAAAATAAATATCATTGTTAAATATTTAAATTTTAATATTTTAGGGATGCAAATTATTTTTAACAAAAATAGAAAGACTATTGTCACTGAAATAGGATAACAATACATACCTATAGGCTAAGCACTTCCTCGTTTTATATGTATTTTCATATTTTGTTTAACCTGAGGTTAAGTAATCTTTCTGCAACTGTGATCTATGTCCCATCTTATCTGGATCACAAAAGGATTCAGTTACATTTGCATGTCATTTGAACCAGATTTAGTTCAGTTTGTGAAAAACTGAGATATGATTACGAAAAGAATCATTCAAAATCAGAAAAGAAAGAAGAATTCTATTCTATCCAATATTATGCCTTGAAACAGAATCTTGTTGAACAAAAAAGCTGTATTCGGATACAATGGATATGCTCTGGGACGGAAGGATTCGAACCTCCGAATAGCGGGACCAAAACCCGTTGCCTTACCACTTGGCTACGCCCCATTTATATTTTTATTGGACACTAATACTAATAAAGAATAATATTGGTATTAAGTGTTCGTCAATTCCAGTCCAACTATCTATATAAAATATTTATTCTTTATAGAATATATTATAGATTCGTGCTAAGATTTTGACATGTGTATATCTAGAATTCAACTGAATTTATTGATCATTACATATAATTCAATTAAGATATTGTATGAAAGTATGATTTCTTCTATTCTCCTTTGAGAATTGGAGGATTTTTGATTGGGCGGAAAAAGAAGGATTTTTTTGTCTACCTTACTTTCTTCATTTTTCCTTATATCAATAACTCAATCAAAATGCAATTATCTCGACGAACAAAATGTCTGTTATGCTTAATATCTTTAGTTTGATCTGTCTTAATTCTGCCCTTTATCCGAGTAGTCTTTTCTTCGCCAAATTGCCCGAAGCCTATGCTTTTTTGAATCCAATCGTAGATGTTATGCCAGTAATACCCCTGTTCTTTTTTCTTTTAGCCTTTGTTTGGCAAGCTGCTGTAAGTTTTCGATAAGATCTTTAATACTATCCTAGAAAATTCATGATTTATTCGAGAAAAATTATAACAATTGATAAGATCAAATAAGTCTGATAGTATGAACCTTCGATTCAAACATTGAAATTCTTGGATAGCTGCGAGAAATCCGGTTCGCCCCATTTCCCGATTCTAACCCTTTTTCCGGCGAAAGACCTTATTAGGTTAGGGTCCCTTACAATATCTAATTGTGGGTATGAAAGTGATTTGCGGTAATCAAAGACTCTTATTACAAATTTCAACTTCATTTGAATTTCTGAACATTCTTTTCTATTTCTAGAATTCATTTCTTGGTGTCAAAATAGGATATGTGATATAAAAATGGAGGATCTATTATCTTTTCTCGTTTTCCTTTTTCAAAAAATGATCTTGGAGGTTGTGTAATGCTTACTCTCAAACTTTTCGTTTACACAGTAGTAATATTCTTTGTTTCTCTCTTCATCTTTGGATTCCTATCCAATGATCCAGGACGTAATCCTGGACGTGAAGAATAAAATAAAAATTTCGTTTTTCTTGCTTGATTTTACAATTTTCTTAAGATTTTCTTTTATCTATTCCACACGTTTAACTAGTAAAAAAATAAAAAGGGGGTTGCGAAATTTGAAAGAAAAAAAATGGAAAGTCATCAACGGAAACGGAAAGAGAGGGATTCGAACCCTCGGTACGAATAACTCGTACAACGGATTAGCAATCCGCCGCTTTCGTCCACTCAGCCATCTCTCCCAATTGAAAAAGATAATTACTATCTTACATTACACATCAAGTAAGGATTAAAGAAAGTATTTCTTTGACATTCTTTATCGTTATTATATAATTAGCAATTCCATTTAGATGCTCGAAAGATCCAAATAGAAAGATAAATAAAGAAGACCTTCTTGCTTTTATTTTGTTCGAAGTGCCTTTTGGGCCTGGCCCGGTCAATACCCAGCCGGGCCTTTTTTTGTTCCAACAAATTCCCTTTATTTATAGGCAATATAAATAAGATACCCAATTTGGTATCTGTGTAACAATTTACGTTCTGGGGTTTACATATACTTATAATTTTTGTTATAATGGAAATTGAGAAGGATTTTTGATTCAAAAGAATCAATACTGATTAAGTATGTATCAATAGAAAAGTGAGGGGAAGTTTTTCGGCATTGTGTGTTTTGAGATACTATACAATCAATCGAAGGGGTGGATCAAATACAATAAAAAGGGTAAAAATCAAAAGGGTAAAAAGGGTTTATTTTCTAATTTTTCTAAATTTAGAAAAAGTATTAAAAAAAGGATGCAAATACAATAAACTAAAGTTTAGTAATCCAACCCAAAAAGGGACAATTTTATCCTATTGTGTATCGTTTTGGCGGCATGGCCGAGTGGTAAGGCGGGGGACTGCAAATCCTTTTTCCCCAGTTCAAATCCGGGTGCCGCCTCATCAACAAACGAATCGAATATAGACTCGCGAGAATCTCTGAGTGTTCAGGCATTGAATCACTATTAGATTGAGATTGGATGGATAATTTACTTTTTTATAGAAAAAGTATAGAAAAAGTGAAAAAAAATCATTTTTCCCCTCCTCAAGAGTATAATATACTATCTCCCAACTGCTTCAGAGAGACAATCGGGAAAGGGTACGGATTAGATCAAATAGGAAAGAAAAGTATGTAATAGATAGGAATTTCGCTATTTTTACTTATGAAGGCAAAAAAAAGGAATGGGCCCTCTTATTTTATTACTACATGTTCCATTAGTAACATTCCTTTGTGGTGTCATTGTGTATTTTACTTGTGTTTAGTCTTTGCCGATTAGAAATCATATCATATAGTAATTTTTTAGAAATGGATTTATTTGATTGGTTCATCAATAGTGTTTGGCCAGAATCCCTTTTTGACTCTGGACCATTGATTCTACTATTATTAGTGAGCAATAATGGAATAATTCTATCATAGAGATAAGGGACATAATTCACATGGATATAGTAAGTCTCGCTTGGGCTGCTTTAATGGTAGTCTTTACATTTTCCCTTTCACTCGTAGTATGGGGAAGAAGTGGACTTTAGAAGAACTCCTAATTTAGTTGAGGAATGAAACGGTATCAATTGTTTTATAGATCGTTCTGCAACGCATATTTTTATTTGAATTGAAATAATTTTCAAATAAAAATATCTTCATTTCGAAATTCCATTGGATTCTAGTGGAGAAATGTATTCTATAACAGTAAAACAATTATTTCAGATTGATCGGAATAAATAGATGTATCAAAGAATTGGGTCCTACGTCAATTCCATATATGGATTAATAACTACAGATATTGAAGATAAAAGCTAATATAGTACCAACTTTATTAGAAAGTCAAGTACAACTTTATACACTACAATAACACTCATAGAGAGTATGGTAAGAAATAAATTTATTTCTTACTTACCATACTCTCGGATCTCATAGAATACCGCCGATTATAGCCCGTTGATTTCATTTAAGACGCAAAAATAGAATCCTTTTCATTTGATTTCTTCAACTATTGATCAGAAATCAGAAGTGAAGTTTCATTTAAAGTAATTAATCATTTTGACTGACTGTTTTTACGTAAATTATAAGTAGAAAAGCAGTAGGAACTAAAATGAAGAGTGCAGTAGCAATAAATGCAAGAATATTTACTTCCATAATCTCATCGTTTTTTTTATTTCACAATAGCTCGGGATTTAATCCCATAGAGATGATAAATCTTTCACCTGTCAATTCAATGAATGCATTCCCTATCGATGATCTTGAATCGGATCAATATCATGAATAACAATATCTGAGCTATTAAATTAATTCGTCGTCGAGAATTGAATAGTATAACATACGAAGATCTTTTATCCATACCGAATCCAAGATTGGATTCCCGGCCCAATCCAAAATTCCTTTATTTATCCTTCTTTTCTATAACCTACCTTAGGTCTTCCTTGTAGAACCATCAAATGAAGTAGCATCTAACCACCCGTCCGTTTCCATTAACTACAAAACCCCAACAAACAATACAAAGCGAAGTGGAAAAAGGGAGGAATTAGGTTCTAAACGCCGTTTTTTTAATGATCCAATTTTCTTTGGAAGACAAAGAAGTATGATAAAGATGAGTCGCGGGAGCAAAGATGGAATATTCTATCAACTTCACTATTTTAGTTATTTTCATTTTAGTTTAGGGTTTGTTCTTTCTTCGACAGAATCCTGAAAAAAAGGGGGGAAAGACCTTCGGAATTAAATTATGCTCTCTATCCCTTATTTCACAGAAAATGGAGAGGCGAATTGATGTATTTATTGGATCCGTCGGGACTGACGGGGCTCGAACCCGCAACGTCCGCCTTGACAGGGCGGTGCTCTTGCCTATTGAACTACAATCCCAGGGGAATCAGAAGGGATCTAGCAGAAAATTTCGATTCTTTTTTATTCTCTCGTATCAGGTATTTCTTAAGAACAAGAGGGTTCTACCATCTGATGGTAGATTGGCGAATTGTTGGGCCGAGCTGGATTTGAACCAGCGTAGACATATTGTCAACGAATTTACAGTCCGTCCCCATTAACCACTCGGGCATCGACCCAACGCCTAATTGATTTTAGACGATTGAAAATATCATTCTTATGGGCATGATTTACCCCCAGAGGGACTTGAACCCTCGTTGTCTCCGTGAAAGAGAGAAGTCGTGAAACCGCTGGACCATAGGGGCCGAGGGTCCGCATAAGGAAAACACAAAAAATCGGATAGGTGCGGAGGGGCGGCCCCTTTAGGAGATGAATAGGATCAAACCGAAAGACTCGTTAACTATTCTGGGGGTTAATGGTAATCAAAGTTTACCATTAAACTATACAATCTTGAAACTTGAAAGAGAGAAAGACGAGAAAGACCAATGAAATAAAGTTTCTGAATCAAACCGAAAAACAATGGTCGAGAACTTTCTTTCTTCTTTCGTTCTTCTTTCATATCTCCGCTTTACTCCCCCCCCGGTTCCCAGTGAGGAACCAAAAGATTATTTTGGTCCGCGCAATCGAATTATATTATGCCCTAAATTAGGCGTCAATTGACCACGTAAAGGAGAGAAAGAAGAGAAAGGAAAGCATTAAACAAGGCAAGAAGACGGTCGGACCGGACGAGGTATTTTTGCACGTGTTTAACGCTTAAGAAATAGCCATTCAGAGGGTTTTCTGGTATTCAATATTCAAGTAGATTAGAATATAAATACCGTTATACATTATAATATAAGAAACTGAATCAGTTTTGATATTCTAAAAAAAATCCTAAAACATAGTAAGCCTAAGTGGGAGAATTCTGTTTCTAGGACTGTTTTATCAATTCCGTTCCATTTGCATCTCTTAAAAATGCCAATTTAAGTTAAGTATAAATTTTTATTCCACCTATCTCATAGATTCCAGTCAAAGATTCATAGAATCGAAATTCCATCATTGTTAGATCTATAGGATTTGATGGATAATGAGCCAGCCAAAATGGTATTTATTTTTGTTTTTGTTTTTTGGAGAATTCGATATGGATGAGTATAAATCACTGCCAATTTCAAAAGAATCCGGGATAGACGCAATGTCCACAATACCTGGATTTAATCAGATACAATTTGAAGGATTTTGTAGGTTCATTGATCAGGGTTTGACAGAAGAACTTTCTAAGTTTCCAAAAATTGAAGATACAAATCAAGAAATTGACTTTGAATTATTTTTGGAAAGATATCA